TTTGAATTTCATCTCTGAGAATCCTTTGTTAGTTAGGGATAGTAATGGAGACAGTTATTCTATCTATTTCAATATTGAAAATCATAGTTTTGAGATTATTGACAACAATCATTTTGTTCTGAGTGAATGGAATAATTATATTACTAGTTGCATTAACCGTTATCTTCAGTCCAAAATCGGTATTGATATGTCCATTGAAGGTGATAGTAGTGACATTGGAGGTAATAGTAGTGACAGTTACATTTCTAGGTGGATTTTTGATAAACGTCGAACTAGTAGTGAAAGCGGGAGGTCCGATAAACAAAACCACGCGAAGAGTAGTGATTTAACTCTAAGAGAAGAGTTTAATGATCTTGATTGGGATGATCTCGATTGGGATGATCTCGATTGGGATGATCTCGATTCGAATGATCTCGAGTCGAATGATCTTGATGCGAATGATCTCAATTCGAATGATCTCGAGTCTAATGATCTTGATTCGAATGATCTCGAGTCTAATGATCTCGAGTCGAATGATCTTGATTCGAATGATCTCGAGTCTAATGATCTCGAGTCTAATGATCTCGAGTCTAATGATCTCGAGTCTAATGATCTCGAGTCTAATGATCTCGATGCAATTCCAAAGCACCCAAACTACAATAATCTCGATGCAATTCCAAAGAACCCAAACTACAAGGATTTGTGGGTTCAATGCGAAAACGAAGATTGTTATGCATTAAATTATAAGAGATTTTTGAAATCACGAATGTATACGTGTGAAGAATGTGGATATCATTTCAAAATGAATAGTTCAGAAAGAATCGAAGTTTTGCTCGACCCCGGTACTTGGGAGCCTATGGATGAAGACCTGTTCTCTCTGGATCCCATTGGATTTGATTCGGAGAGTGACATTGGATTTGATTCGGAGAGTGACATTGGATTTGATTCGGAAAGTGACATTAGATTTGATTCGGAAAGTGACATTAGATTTGATTTGGAGAGTGACATTAGATTTGATTCGGAAAGTGACATTGGATTTGATTCGGAGAGTTACATTAGATTTGATTTGGAGAGTGACATTAGATTTGATTCGGAAAGTGACATTGGATTTGATTCGGAGAGTGACATTAGATTTGATTCGGAAAGTGACTCGGATTCGGAGAATACATTGTTTACGGAGACTACTTCGTATTTGGATGTTATAATTGATCCGGAGATTGGATTCTATTCGGAGATTGGATCCGATTCGGAGTCGGAGGAGGACGTGCCTTATAAAGATCGTATTGATTCTTATCAAAGAACCACAGGATTAACGGAGGCTGTTCAAACAGGCGTAGGTCAAGTAAATGGTATTCCCGTAGCAATTGGGTTTATGGATTTTGAGTTTATGGGGGGCAGTATGGGATCCGTAGTCGGGGAGAAAATCACCCGTTTGATTGAGTACGCTACCAATCAATTGCTACCTCTTATTATAGTATGCGCTTCGGGTGGGGCGCGCATGCAAGAAGGAAGTTTGAGCTTGATGCAAATGGCTAAAATATCGTCTGCCCTATATGATTATCAATCCAATAAAAAGTTATTTTATGTATCAATCCTTACATCTCCTACTACTGGTGGGGTAACCGCTAGTTTTGGTATGTTGGGAGATATCATTATTGCCGAACCCGATTCCTACATTGCATTTGCGGGTAAAAGAGTAATTGAAGAAACATTGAAGCAAGAAGTACCCGAAGGTTCACAAGTGGCTGAATTATTATTCGAGAAGGGCTTGTTCGACCTAATCGTACCACGTAAGCTTTTAAAAGATGTTCTGAGTGAGTTATTGCAGCTCCACGACTTCTTTCCTTTGAATTCCAATTCAATCAAGTAGAGTGCACTAAGTTCCATTATTTTATTTGTAGCAAACAACAAACAAGTAGTTAGCTTATCGGAATCAAAGTAAATAAGAATAGAGTTTTCTTTGGTGACCTAAGATCTAATTGTAGAAAGAATCAAAAGTTGCGGATAACTCTTTTTTTTCTTACCTAGATTCCCGATTACTAATTAAGAAGTCTCTATCAACAAGATAAAAGCGTGAGTTCTTTCTTTCGTGAAATTAGGCAAATAAAACGAATTTCGTTTTACGTATATAATCAAATTCTAAATATAGAAAAGATAGATATATAGTTTTCTACCTTTCTCCATCTCCCGAAAATCCCATTTTCACTAAAAATCCCGGTCGTGTCGCATTTTAACGAATCTTTCGATAATTTGTCAGAAACTCTTTTTCTTTATTAAATTAGAAGAAAAACACAAAGAAATCAAGTAAGAAAGTTGATTATCATACGTATCTTTCATGTAGAAAGATGAATAAGTCCATTTATTTAGTTCTAGATTCCTTGGACTTATTCTCTATACGGACTTAGATATTTAGATTTAGATATTTAGATATATAAATACTTATATCTCTGTAAAGAATTTACAAATTTTATGAATTAATAATAACTACGAATTCATAATAATTACAATTCTTAATTCATAATAATTACAATTCTTAATTATAATTAGTATAAATATATAATATGATATTCAAAATTAATGATATTAAAAATTAAAAAAAAATAATAACAGGTACAAATAATAAATCGAGGTACCCATTTTATGACAACTTTCAATTTTCCCTCTATTTTTGTGCCTTTAGTAGGCCTAGTATTTCCCGCAATGGCAATGGCTTCTTTATTTCTTTATGTTCAAAAAAACAAGATTGTTTAGATCTGAGGGGACAAAATCTCATCCGTTTTTTTTTTTTTTTTTGAAACTTAGACTTGTAGCATAACACAGATATTTATTTCGGGAAATATGGTATAACATGTGATTTCCGGCGAACATAAAGGAAAAAGCTCTTATGCCTGCAGAAAATGATCTATGGGTAAATGAATTCTAGCTAGTTTCAAATAGACCAGGAGTGCTGGATGCCTAAAATGTAAAATTGGTGGATCTATATGTATATTGGGATCATATGAAGAGTATGTTATTATTTTAGATCTAACCAATTTGATGAATTACTCCTAAAAGTTCACATCAAACTAGTACTAGTTCACATCAAACTAGTGCTAGTTGATGAGAGTTCCTTCGGAAACAAAAAAAGTAAAGTCAAAATAAGTTGGGGTATTCTCTCAATTCCAATAAAATGAAATCGGATCAAGTATGAGTTGGCGGTCAGAACATATATGGATAGAACTTATAACGGGGTCTCGAAAACTAAGTAATTTTTGCTGGGTCCTTATCGTTTTTTTAGGTTCATTAGGATTCTTATTGGTTGGAACTTCCAGTTATCTTGGTAGAAATTTGATATCTTTTGTTCCGTCTCAGCAAATCATTTTTTTTCCACAAGGGATCGTGATGTCTTTCTACGGGATCGCGGGTCTCTTTATTAGTTCCTATTTGTGGTGCACAATTTCCTGGAATGTAGGTAGTGGTTATGATCGATTCGATAGAAAGGAAGGAATAGTGTGTATTTTTCGTTGGGGATTTCCTGGAAAAAATCGTCGCATATTCCTCCGATTCCGTATAAAAGATATTCAATCTGTTAGAATAGAAGTTAAAGAGGGTATTTATGCTCGTCGTGTCCTTTATATGGATATTAGAGGCCGGGGGGCTATTCCGTTGACCCGTACTGATGAGAATTTGACTCCACAAGAAATTGAACAAAAAGCCGCGGAATTGGCCTATTTCTTGCGCGTACCAATTGAAGTTTTTTGAGAAAAGGACTGGCTAAAGAACGAATACTTTCTCAGCAGGAGGGAAAAAATGCAAGAATCCTGTTTTTTTCTATAACATAACTTAACTGAAGTTTCGTCAGAACATTCAGTCGAGCCAAAGCCGACGTATATGGAACAACCATAAAACAAAACTCTTTTTTTTGAAGTTCAATATTTGTTGGAAGTGATACTTTAGATACAGATAAATCATATCTTGTAAATTATTTCCTTTTTGTCAATCGACCTTTTTTATCCTTTCGTTTGTGTTCTTTACTAACCAATAATGGGTTTTCTTAATTGAATAATGATAACTGGCCCATTTCTGTCTTGTTTTGCCGCTCATTTTTTTGATCATCACAATATCTTTCTCTCAATTATTCTATTCTTGGCTATGGGGAATCGTTGGAATTTTTTCGAAATATTTTGGATATTTTGATAGAAAAGGAGTTCTTTCGTCTCAAAATCGCAATAATATTCATTCCTTAAAGGACTTCTTTCCGTCATTCATTGAAAGGAGACACTTGTTTGGGATTTGATGAATTGAGATATCTGGAAACAATATTTTTGATTATTTCTTCATTCGAATTCGAAGTGGAGTCTTAGTCTATTTCTATATTCTTTCTCAATTCAAACAAAAAGAAAATAGATTCATAGGTTTCTTGTCTAGAACTCATGTTTGAAAGAAATATTCGATCACATAGAGTCAACAAATGAAGTGGGTTAATTAAAAATTCACAGGTGAAAAATGGCAAAAAAGAAAGCATTCACTCCTCTTTTGTATCTTGCATCTATAGTATTTTTGCCCTGGTGGATTTCTCTCTCATTTACTAAAAGTATGGAATCTTGGGTTATTAGTTGGTCGAATACTGGTCAATCCGAACTTTTTTTGAATGATATTCAAGAAAAAAGTATTCTAGAAAAGTTCATAGAATTAGAAGAAATCCTCTTCTTGGACGAAATGATCAAGGAATACTTGGAGACACATCTACAAAAGCTTCCTCTAGGAATCCACAAAGAAACGATCCAATTAATCAAGATACACAATGAGGATCATATCCATACGATTTTGCACTTCTCGACAAATATAATCTGTTTTGTTATTCTAAGCGGTTATTCTATTTTAGGTAATGAAAACCTTGTTATTCTTAACTCTTGGGCTCAGGAATTCCTATATAACTTAAGTGATACAGTAAAAGCTTTTTCAATTCTTTTATTAACCGATTTATGTATCGGATTTCACTCACCCCACGGTTGGGAACTAATGATTGGTTCTGTCTACAA